GGGGTGTGCGTGGTGTTTATGTTTTTGTTTTGTTTTAATCGGGTTTGGATTTGTTAGGGGGTGGTAGTTAGTTGTGGGGTGTGGGCAGGGAGTTTTGAGTTAGCGTTGGTTTGTTTTTGTGTCATGATCGTTGGTTAATGTGGTTTGTTGGGTGGGGGGAAAGTGGAGGAATGTTAGTTGTTGATAAAGTGATGGAAAGTGTTTTGTTTTTTGTAGGAAAGTTTACTTAAATATTTTGATGATTGAAACAAAAATGTCATGATAAAAAGAAACGAACGCGTGAAAATCAAGGTTTAGGTAGAAGTTTCTAGAAAGGGGTGATAGAGTAAATATGTCCGGCAACCATTACACTATTTGCTGCTTAAGAGGTAAATAGCCTCCCCCTCGTGAATGGGGTCAAAGTGCATCAGTATCCGAGTATGCGACGGCTTATACCATGAAACCATGACAAATTAAGCGGTCGGGGGACGATAGTCAGGCGCACATGTGATGGACATGTCAAGAGGAAGATAACTCCTGCTACGCACTTGAAGGGTTTATTGAAAGGACCCCCAGAGAAAAAGCGCAGGACGGTTGGAATGCCGCGATTACGAAAGAAAGGGAGGAGTATTCATCCCCAACCACTTGTATCTGTGAAGAGCGAGAAAGACGGAATGGATCAAGTTATGGCCCTGAAATAGGAACCAGTGGCGCAAAAGAGCAAGTTGGGCTAGGGTGTAGGGGGATGTTAAGTCCTTGAAGCCAATAACCGAAGGTATAACTGACACGGGGTAGCTCGGTTCTCGTGAGAAACACGATTAATAGATAACCAGGTTCTCTGGCTTGGGAGTTCCTGAAAGGGTTTGGCAGGGAATAGTTCCTTGGAGGTGGGCGAATTCAATAGACTAGGTGAATGCAAAGGTGTACTGGGACGTTAGTCGTACATAAGGTTGGGAGTTAAGCACAGGAAAGCAATATCGATCTCGGGCAACGCCGGCGGCCTTGGCCAGAGGTAGGATCACTTGGGTTATTATGCCCCTGAAACAAAGATGTCCCTAGACCCGGAAAATCACGAACATTATCTATTTGGGCTAAATGTTTGAGTTAAATTGGCATAGCATACCCGTATGGCGTGGAGTTTCCTACATTATAGTAATGTCTGATGGGGCAAAAATACCCGATGCAGAGAGTACATACCCTGTAAATCATGAGAAAAACATGTGGGGGGGGAAGGGGGGGGTGGGTTCCTGTAGTTAAAAGTCAATAACAGCGGCTTTTCAGGCCGCTAATCCTGGAGAGAGGCCGGGCGGGAATTTATGATGCAGTTTGTTCTGTTTTTAGGGGTATGTTTTGTTTTGGGGGGGCTGGCAGTTGCCTCCAACCCTTCTCCTTATTATGGGGTAGTAGGGTTGGTTTTGGCTTCTGTTGCTGGGTGTGGTTGATTGGTTAGCTTGGGGGTTTCCTTCGTGTCGTTGGTGTTGGTTATGGTGTATCTTGGGGGGATGTTGGTAGTGTTCGTTTATTCGGTGTCGTTGGCGGCGGAGCCGTATCCTGAGGCTTGGGGGGATTGGGGGGTTATTGGGCATGGTTTAGGGATGTGCTTGGTTGTTATAGTGGGGATTATAGTGGGTGGGGGGGTGGATTCTCTAGTGGACGGGGGAACGGTTGATAGTGGGGGGCTTGCTTCGGTTCGATTGGATTTTAGTGGGGTGGCTGTGTTATACTCGTGAGGGGCGGGGCTGCTTTTAATTGGGGGGTGGGGTCTGTTGTTGACTTTGTTTGTGGTGTTGGAGCTTGTGCGGGGATTGTCTCGTGGGGCGATTCGGGCGGTTAGGGGAGGGGAGGGAAGGTCAGAAAGTAGTTTAGTTGAAAATACCAGCTTTGGGAGTTGGTGAGGAAGGTTTGATTCCTTTCTTTCTGAGGGGGAAACTCTAAGAAGGGGTTGAGTCTTCAATCTTTGGCTTACAAGACCAATGTTTTTATAAACTATTAGAGTAGGTTAGAGGTTTAGTATTTTATTTTCTAGTACGGCTGCAAGGGGGAATAGGACTAGAATGATTGTGAAGTAAGATAGGGAAGCTAGTTGTCCGATGATGATGAATGGATGTTCAACTGGTTGGCTTCCTACTCAGGTTAGGATAAGTAGATTGGCGACTAGGGCTCAGAATAGGATTTGTGAGATTGGTCGGAAAGTTAGTGATCGTTGTTTGGATGTGTGGAGTAGTGGGACTAGGAAGAGGACTAGGACGGAGGCGGCTAGGGCTAATACCCCTCCTAGTTTGTTTGGGATAGAGCGTAGGATGGCGTATGCGAATAGGAAGTATCATTCGGGTTTGATGTGAGGGGGTGTGGCTAGTGGGTTGGCTGGTGTGAAGTTTTCTGGGTCTCCTAGGAGGTTGGGGGAAAATAGGGCTAGGGAGACTAGTAGGATGAGCATGAGTGCGAAGCCTAGAATGTCTTTTGTGGAGTAGTATGGGTGGAATGGAATTTTGTCGCAGTCTGCAGGAATGCCTAGTGGGTTGTTTGAACCTGTTTCGTGTAGGAATGTGAGGTGTACTAGTGTAAGGCCTACGATGACGAATGGAAGGAGGAAGTGGAGGGCGAAGAATCGGGTTAATGTGGGGTTGTCTACTGAGAATCCGCCTCAGGCCCATTCTACTAGAGTTTGGCCGATGTATGGGATTGCTGAGAATAGGTTAGTGATTACTGTAGCCCCTCAGAAGGACATTTGTCCTCAGGGAAGGACGTAGCCTACGAAGGCAGTTGCTATGAGGAGTAGGAGGAGGACGACCCCTACGTTTCAGGTTTCTTTGTTCAGGTAGGATCCGTAGTAAAATCCTCGGCCGATGTGGAGGTAGATGCAGATGAAGAAGAATGAGGCTCCGTTTGCGTGTAGGTTTCGGATTAGTCAGCCGAATTGTACATTTCGGCATATGTGGGCGACTGAGTTGAAGGCTAGGGAGGTGTCTGCTGTGTAGTGGGTGGCTAGTAACAGACCGGTGATGATTTGGGTGATTAGGCAAATGCCTAGTAGTGATCCGAAGTTTCATCAAGCTGAGATGTTTGATGGGGTGGGAAGGTCGATTAGGGCATCGTTGATGGTTTTGAATAGTGGGTGGTTTTTACGAAGATTGAGGGCCATTAATGGGTTCTGTGTATGGATATGAGAATAATGAGGATAGATAGGGCGAAGGATCCTAGGTAGGCTTTGATTAGTCCTGAGTGAAGGGTGGTGGCGGCTTTAGCTGCTATTGTTTGTAGGTTGGCTAGGCCTTCTGGGCCTAGTAGTTTGTATCAGGAGAGGTCGATTAGGTGGGAGGCAATATTTTGGCCTGCGGTTAGGAAGTTTGTTATGCTGAAACGGTGTATTAGGGGGTTGAAGTAGCCTAGGGATGTGGAGAAGTTTGAGAAAGGCCCTTGTTTTGTGAGGATTATGGTTTGGGTTATTTTTGAGATCTCCAGGGCTAGGAGAATGCCTAGGATTGTGACAATTATAGCAGTGATTTTAATGTAAAGAGGTATTGTCATTGGTTGGGTTTTTGTTGGTAGGATGAATGAGGTGATGATGAATCCGGCTGTGATGCTACCTAGTGCTAGGCGTGTGATTGGGGAGGTTACTGCAGGGTTGTTTTCGTTTATTGGGGTTAGGGGGGGGATTCGTACGAAGCCAGCTTGTACAAGTACGGTTATGCGGATGGTGTAGACTGCAGTGAAGGTTGTGGCTAGGAGGGTGAGTAGGAGGGCTCAAGTGTTTAGGTAGGATGTGTTGAGGCATTCGATAATTTGGTCTTTTGAATAGAAGCCTGCAAGAAATGGGGTTCCTATTAGGGCTAGATTGCCAATGGTTAGGCATGAGGTGGTTGTTGGTAGTAGTTTTTGGAGTCCTCCTATTTTTCGAATGTCCTGTTCGCCGTTGAGGTTGTGGATGATAGAGCCGGAGCAGAGGAATAGTATAGCTTTAAAGAACGCGTGTGTTGAGATGTGGAGGAAGGCTAGCTGGGGAAGGTTTAGTCCGATAGTTACTATTATAAGGCCTAGTTGGCTTGAAGTTGAGAAGGCGATGATTTTTTTGATGTCGTTTTGGGTTAGGGCGCAGGTGGCTGCGAATAGTGTTGATAGAGCGCCTAGGCATAGGCATAGGGTTAGAGCGGTTTGGTTGTTGTTGAATAGGGGGTGGGTTCGGATGAGTAGGAAGATTCCGGCGACTACTATTGTGCTGGAGTGGAGTAGGGCGGATACAGGGGTTGGGCCTTCTATGGCGGCTGGGAGTCATGGGTGTAGGCCGAATTGGGCGGATTTGCCTGTTGCGGCTAGGATGAGGCCTAGTAGGGGGAGTGTGGGGGTTTGGGAAGGTGTAGAGATTTGTTGGATTTCTCAGGTGTTTAGGGAGGAGGCTAGTCATGCCATGCAGAGGATAAGGCCGATGTCTCCGATTCGGTTGTATAGGATGGCTTGGAGGGCGGCGGTGTTGGCTTCTGCTCGTCCGTGCCATCAGCTGATTAGAAGGAAGGATATGATTCCGACTCCCTCTCAGCCAATGAATAGTACGAAGAAGTTGTTGGCAACGATTAGGATCAGTATTGCGATTAGGAAGAACAGGAGGTAGGTGAAGAATTTTGTAATGTAGGGATCTGATGCTATGTATCATGTTGCGAATTGTAGGATGGATCAGGATACGAATAGGGCGATTGGGAAGAATGTAAGGGAGTAGAAGTCTATTTTTAGGCTAATAGGGATTTTAAAGTTTATGATATATTTTCATTCTCATAGGGTGGTTAAGCTTTCTGTGCCTGAGTGGATGTAGATTATTATAGGGATCAGGCTGATCAGGAAGGAGGTTTTTACTGTGCTGGTAATGGAGGCAGGGGTGTTTTTGAGGTTATCAGAGAGTAGGGGGAAGATGATTGGGGTGGAGAGTGTGGCTAGGGTTAGTAGTATGAATGTGTTTAGGACTAGTGGTTGGTCCATTACTTTCACTTGGATTTGCACCAAGATGAGTGGCTCCTAAGACCATTGGATTGCTATTATCCTTTGAAAGTAAGGAGGCTGAGGGTTTAGACTCAGATGCAAGAGTTAGCAGTTCTTGTTGGCTAAGCCTCCTCCTCGGCAGGTAAGAAGAGTCTAACTTCTGTCTTTAGAATCACAGTCTAATGTTTTGGGTTGAAACTATACTTGCATATGGGAATGCCTGAGATGAGTTCGGGTTTTAGGATTAGGAGTACTATAGGAATTATGTGAAGGGCCATAAGGAGGTGTTCTCGTGTAGAGGTGTTTTGGATAGATGTAATGTGTGATGGTAGGGTGCCTCGTTGTGTTGTTATGAGTATGTAGAGGGTGTATGAGGCGGTTAGTAGGATTGCGGCTCCTGTGAGAATGAGTGTTAGGGAGGATCAGTTGAAGAGTGCAATTACAATGGTTAATTCTGCTATGAGGTTGATTGTTGGGGGAAGTGCTATGTTTGCTAGGTTGGCTAGAAGTCATCAGGTGGCTATGAGGGGGAGGAGAGGTTGGAGGCCTCGAGCTAGTAGGAGGATGCGGCTGTGGGTTCGTTCATAGTTGGTGTTGGCTAGGCAGAAGAGTATTGAGGAGGTTAGGCCATGTGCGATTATTAGGATTATTGCTCCTGAGAATGCTCACTGGGTTTGGATTATGGTTGCGGCTACAACTAGCCCTATGTGGCTGACAGATGAGTATGCGATTAGTGATTTGAGGTCTATTTGGCGTAGGCAGATGGCGCTGGTTATTAGGGCACCTCATAGGGCGAGGGTAATGAAGGGGTAATGGAGGTTGTTTGTTGATGGGTCTACTAATAAGGTAATACGTATGATTCCATACCCTCCTAGTTTTAGTAGTAAGGCGGCTAGTAGCATGGATCCAGCGATAGGGGCTTCTACATGGGCTTTAGGAAGTCATAGGTGTAGGCCGTATAAGGGGGCTTTAACTATGAAGGCTATGAGCAGGGCTAGACTTGACATTAGGCCTGTTCAAGAGTTTGAGATTGTAGGGTGTGAGAGTTTGAGTATTGGGAAGCAGAGGGTGCCGATTTGGTTGTGAAGGTGGAGGATGGCGATGAGTAGAGGGAGTGAGCTGGCTAGTGTGTAGAATAAGAGGTAAATGCCGGCGCTCAGTCGTTCTGGTTGGTTGCCTCATCGTGTAATGAGAATTAAGGTGGGGATTAGGGTGGATTCGAATGCGATGTAGAATAGTATCAGTTCTGAGGCGGAGAAGGCTAGCAGGGTGGATGGTTGGGCTAGAATTAGGGTTGTGGCGAAGATTCGTTTGCGGATTGTTGGTTCTTGTTCTAGGTGGTTTTGGCTTGCTATGATTATGAGGGGCAGTAGTCAGCATGACAGGACTAGTAGGGGAGAGGAGATTTGGTCGATAGAGGCTCATGGGGTTAGAGTCTTGCTAGGGTAGTATGTTGGGGTTAGTCATTGGAGGCTGATGGTAGCGATTAGTAGACTGTGGGTGGTGAGATTGGTTCATAAGTGTTTGCATGGGGAGAGGAAAGTTAGGGGGAGGAGTATGATGGTTGGGATGATGATTTTTAGCATCGTAGGAGGTTGAAGTTGTGAAGGTGGTCGGAGCCGTGAGTTCGGGTGGAGGCTACTAGTAATGCTAGTCCTGCTCCTGCCTCGCAAGCGGAGAATGTTAGTATGAGAATGGGAAGGATGGTGGAGGATGCTGCTTGTATTTGGATTGGCCATATGGTTAGGGCGACATACATTGATAGTATTATGCTTTCTAGGCAAAGTAGGGCAGAGATTAGGTGTGTTCGGTGGAAGGCTAGGCCTAGGCTGCTTAGGACGAATGCTGCGTAGAAGCTTAGATGTAGGTGGGACATGAAGAAAGTTATAGGGTGGGTACTATAATTTGTTGAGTCGAAATCAACTGTCTTTGTTAGACTAACTTTCTGTTATTCTGCTCATTCCAGTCCTCCTTGGGTTCATTCGTATATTAGTCCTAGGGTGAGGAGGAGGATTAGAATGGAGGTTCAAGTTAGTGTGGTTATGGGGGATTGGAGTTGTGTTGCTCATGGTAGGGGGAGGAGGAGGGCGATTTCTAGGTCGAATAGTAGGAATAGGATTGCTACTAGGAAGAATCGGATTGAGAAGGGGAGTCGGGCAGATCCTAGGGGGTCGAACCCACATTCGTATGGGGATAATTTTTCTGAGTCTGGGGATATTTGGGCTAGTCAGAAGTTTAGGGTAGTTAGGGCAATGCTTAGGGCTAAGGATAAGGTGATTATAAATGTGATTATGTTCATTGCTCTTCTCTGGGGTTAAACCAGATTTAAAGGATTGGAAGTCGATTGTAATAAGTATACTAGAAGAGCATGATCCTCATCAGTAGATAAAAATGTAAAGGAAAAGTCAAACGACGTCTACGAAGTGTCAGTATCATGCTGCTGCTTCAAAGCCGAAGTGGTGGTTTGATGTGAAGTGGAATTTGATTAGGCGGAAGAGGCATACTAGGAGGAATGTAGAGCCGATGATTACATGTAGGCCGTGGAACCCTGTGGCAACGAAGAAGGTTGAGCCGTAGACTCCGTCTGCGATGGAGAATGGGGCTTCGTAGTACTCTATGGCCTGGAGCCCGGTGAAGTAGAAACCTAGGAGGACTGTTAAAGTGAGGGCTTGGATTGCTTGTTTTCGATTTGCTTCTGTAATGCTATGGTGAGCTCATGTGACTGTGACTCCTGAGGCTAGTAGGATTGTGGTATTTAGGAGAGGTACGTCTATTGGGTCTAGGGGTGTAATTCCGACTGGGGGTCATTGGCCTCCTAGTTCTGGGGTGGGGGCTAGGCTTGAGTGGAAGAATGCTCAAAAGAAGCCGAGAAAGAAGAAAGCTTCTGATGTAATGAATAGGACCATACCATATCGTAGGCCTTTTTGGACAGTGGGGGTGTGGTGACCTTGGAAGGTGCTTTCACGTACAATGTCTCGTCATCATTGGAATATAACTAGGATAGTTGAAGTAAGTCCAATGATTAGGAGTTGGGGGGAGTTGTAGTGGAATCATATGGTTAGGCCTGAGGTGGTGAGAAGAGCGGCGGCTGCTCCGAGGATGGGTCATGGGCTGGGATCTACTATGTGATAAGAGTGTGCTTGGTGTGCCATTGGTGTTAGATGTTTTCTTGTAGGTAGAGGCTTAGTAGGAGGACGAAGACGTAGGCTTGGATTATGGCTACTGCTACTTCTAGGATGGTTAGGAGTAGTAGGACTAATAAAGCTAGGAGGGAAACTGCTGGTATTGTGGAGAATAGGGCTATTGTGGCTGTGGAGATGAGTTGGATGAGGAGGTGACCTGCTGTTAGGTTGGCTGTTAGGCGGACGCCTAGGGCTAGAGGGCGGATGAGGAGGCTTGTTGTCTCGATTATGATTAAAGCTGGGATTAGGGGTGTAGGGGTGCCTTCTGGTAGGAGGTGGCCTAGGGAGGCAGAGGGTTGGTTTCGTAGACCTGTTAGGAGGGTTGCAAGTCATAGGGGGAAGGCCAGGGCGAGGTTTATAGATAGTTGGGTGGTTGGTGTGAATGTGTAGGGCAGGAGGCCCAGTAGGTTGATTAGCAGCAGGAATACTATTAGGGAGGTCAGGATTAGGGCTCATTTGTGGCCTTTTTTATGAAGTGGTATCATTAGTTGTTTTGTGATTAGGTTGATGAATCATAATTGGAGAGTTGAGAGTCGGTTGGTGATTCATCGGTTGCCGGGAGATGGGAGGAGCAGGGCTGGGAATAATATGGAGACCAGGATTAGGGGGATCCCCAGTAGAGAGGGACTCGCAAATTGGTCGAAGAAGCTTAGGTTCATGGTCAGGTTCAGGGGGTGGTTTTGGGGATTGTGGGTGCTTTGCTGGATGGGGGGTTTATAGTAATGAATGTGAGTAATTTGGGCTGGATGATTAGGGAGAAGGTAAGTCATGAAGTGAGCATGATAAAAAATCAGGGGTTTGGGTTTAGTTGTGGCATATCATTAAGGAGGGGTTGGTCCTCTTTCTCTAGCTTAAAAGGCTAGCGCTGTTTCATAGCTTCTTAATGATTAAGAGGATAATAGGGTGGATCAGTTCTCGAAGTTGGCTAGGGGGGTGGATTCAACTACGATTGGTATAAAGCTGTGGTTGGCCCCACAGATTTCTGAGCACTGTCCGTAGTACACTCCAGGGCGGGAGGCAAGGAAGGAGGTCTGGTTGAGGCGGCCTGGGATTGCGTCAGTTTTTACGGCCAGGCTAGGGACGGCTCATGAGTGTAGGACGTCGTCGGCGGTGACAATGACTCGGACTTTAGCCTCTGTGGGTACGATGACACGATGGTCAACTTCTAGTAGGCGGAAGTGGCCCAGTGGGAGGTCTGATGTTGGGATTATGTAGGAGTCAAATGTGAGGTCTTTGAAGTCGGTGTATTCGTATGATCAGTATCATTGGTGTCCGATAGCTTTTAGGGTTAGATCTGGTTCGTTCACCTCGTCTATTATGTAAAGGATTCGTAGGGAGGGGAGGGCAAGTATGATTAGGACTGCAGCTGGGAGGATAGTTCAGACTAGTTCGATTTCTTGGGCGTCCACAGTGCTTGATGAGAGTTTTTCTGTTAGTATTAGGGTTAATAGATATAGGACTAAACTGCAGATGGCTAGAGCGACTATTATAGCGTGGTCGTGAAATTGTATGAGTTCTTCTATGATAGGGGATGAAGCGTCTTGGAAACCTAGTTGTGAGTGGTTGGCCATTTTAGGAAGAAGTGTACAGGAGTTTCGCCTGTGATTTAGTCTTGACAAGGCTATGTAATTGTTTTACTAACACTTCTATGAGAAAGAAGCATAAGTGGTTTATATGCGGTTGGCTTGAAACCAACATATGGGGGTTCGACTCCTTCCTTTCTTGGACTTGGACGAAGGCTGGTTCTTCGAAGGTGTGGAATGGGGGTGGGCAGCCGTGAATTCACTCAATGTTGGTGCTTGTTAGTTCTGGTTGAAGTGCTTTACGTTTTGATGCAAAGGCTTCTCAGATGATAAAAATTAGTATGATTACGGCTGTTAGGGAGATTAGTGAGCCGATGGAGGAGATGGTGTTTCACAGTGTGTAGGCATCTGGGTAGTCTGAGTATCGTCGTGGCATGCCGGCTAGGCCTAGGAAGTGTTGGGGGAAGAAGGTTAGGTTGACACCTACGAATATTACGCCGAAGTGGATTTTAGCTCATGTGGAGTGCAGGGTGTAGCCGGTGAATAGCGGGAATCAGTGGGTGAAGCCCGCTAGGATTGCGAAGACTGCGCCTATTGACAGGACGTAGTGGAAGTGGGCTACTACGTAGTAAGTGTCGTGCAGGGCAATGTCTAGTGAAGAGTTTGCTAGGACGATTCCTGTTAGTCCTCCGATGGTGAACAGGAAGATGAACCCTATGGCTCATAGTATTGGTGGGTCTCATTTGATTGTGCCTCCGTGTAGTGTTGCTAGTCAGCTAAAGACTTTAATACCTGTTGGGATGGCAATGATTATGGTAGCGGATGTAAAGTATGCTCGGGTGTCTACGTCTATTCCTACTGTAAATATGTGGTGGGCTCAAACAATGAATCCTAGGAACCCGATGGAGAGCATGGCTCATACTATTCCTATATAGCCGAATGGTTCTTTTTTTCCTGCGTAGTAGGCTACGACGTGGGAGATGATTCCGAATCCTGGGAGGATTAGGATATATACTTCTGGGTGACCGAAGAATCAGAAAAGATGTTGGTAAAGTACTGGGTCTCCTCCTCCTGCAGGGTCGAAGAAGGTGGTGTTTAGGTTGCGGTCGGTGAGTAGTATGGTGATGCCGGCAGCAAGGACGGGAAGGGATAGGAGGAGTAGGACTGCAGTGATTAGGACGGATCAGACGAATAGAGGAGTCTGGTATTGTGAGAGGGCAGGTGGTTTTATGTTGATTGCTGTTGTGATGAAGTTGATAGCGCCTAAGATTGAGGAGATACCTGCTAGGTGGAGGGAGAAGATGGCCAGGTCTACTGAGGCCCCGGCATGGGCTAGGTTACCGGCAAGTGGGGGGTAAACGGTTCAGCCTGTTCCCACTCCTGCTTCTACGGTGGATGAAGCCAGAAGAAGTAGGAAGGATGGAGGGAGGAGTCAAAAGCTTATGTTGTTTATTCGGGGGAATGCTATGTCTGGGGCTCCGATTATTAGGGGGACTAGTCAGTTTCCGAATCCGCCAATCATAATTGGTATAACTATGAAGAAGATTATAACGAAAGCGTGGGCCGTGACGATTACGTTGTAGATTTGGTCGTCTCCTAGTAAGGCGCCTGGTTGGCCCAGTTCTGCTCGGATGAGGAGGCTTAGGGCGGTACCCACCATTCCGGCTCATGCGCCGAAGATTAGGTACAGGGTACCGATGTCTTTGTGGTTGGTTGAGAATAATCATCGGTTAATGAATGTCACAGGTAAGATGGCTGAGTGTATAAGCGTTAGGCTGTAGTCCTTTTTACAGAGGTTTGATTCCTCTTCTTATCGGCTCTGTGGTGAAGTTCATGGTGAGTTGCAAGCTCATTGATGTACGCTGATTGCGTGCCGGAGTCTTAGGCAGAAGCCTGTTGGTTTGGGCATATAGCTGTTAACTATAGTGTTATGGGATCGAAGCCCATCTGCCTAGTGTTGAGGTTCTAGCTTAATTAAAGTATCTGAGTTGCATTCAGAGGATGCAGGGTAATGTCCTGCGAATCTTAGCAGAAACTAAGAGGGTTTAACTCTTGTTTAAGGCTTTGAAGGCCTTCGGTTTAAGGTGATCCTAAGTTTCTTAAACAATAGTGAGGATTATGGGTGAGATTGGTAGGAGGGTGGCGGATAGGGTGGCTAGGATGGCAATTGAGATGTTGGTTGGTTTGTTAGTGTGTCATTGTTTTATGTGGTTTGTAGTGTGTGGTGGAAGTGTGATTGTTGCGCAGTATGCGAGGCGGAGGTAGAAGAATAGGCTTAGTAGGGAGAGTAGAGCGATGATTGTGGCTGCTGGGGCTATTTCTTGCTTGGTTAATTCTTGGATAATTAACCATTTAGGGAGAAAGCCTGTTAATGGGGGAAGTCCTGCAAGGGAGAGAAGTGTTAGTATCAGGGCTGCGCTTAGTGCTGGGGTTTTCGTTCATGAAGTTATGAGTGTGGTTAGTTTTGAGGTGTTGATTGAGTTTAGGATTAGGAATACGGCTGAAGTTACTAGGGCGTATAGGTAAAAGTTTAGTAGGGCTAGTTTTGGGCTGTAGATGGTGATGATAGCCATTCAGCCTAGGTGTGAGATGGATGAGAATGCTAGGATTTTTCGGGTTTGTGTTTGATTTAGGCCTATTCACCCTCCTAGGGCTGTAGAAAGAATGGCTAGGATGGTTAGTAGGGTGGGGTTTAGTGATTGGGAGGTTATAAAGAGTAATGTGATTGGGGGGAATTTCATGGCTGTGGATAGGAGGAGGCCTGTAATTAGGGAAGTGCCTTGTAGTACTTCGGGGAACCAGAAGTGGAAGGGGGCTAGTCCTAGTTTTATTGCGATGGCTGTAGTTAGGATTAGGCATGATGTGGGGGAAGTTAGTTGAGCAATGTCTCATTGTCCGGTTTGTCATGCATTAGTTATGCTAGAGAACAGGATTAGGGTGGAGGCAGTTGCTTGAACTAGGAAGTATTTAGTTGCAGCTTCAATGGCTCGTGGATGGTGAGACTTTGAGATTAGGGGTAGGATGGCTAGGGTGTTGATTTCAAGTCCAGCTCAGGCTATGATTCAGTGGTTGCTTGAAATTGTAATGGTAGTCCCTAGGATTAGGCTGGCTGTAAAGATTAGTTTTGCTTGGGGGTTCACTAGCAGGGGAAGGAGTTGAACCATCATTTTCGGGGTATGGGCCCGATAGCTTGTTTAGCTTACCCTGCTAGGAAATAATATAATGGAAGTATGGAGGATTTTGATTCCTCTAGTGTAGGTTCAATTCCTACTTTTCTAAGTTAGTTAGGAAATGAGAGGGTTGGTATACCTCTGTGTTCACTTTATCATAGTGGCCCTTAATTCTCAGGCACATTTCCGGGGGGGGGGGGTCTTAGGTAGGGTGGTAGGCCTGCATAGCAGATTGGCATGCTGGTGTGTCATAAGCATAGAGCGAGTGTAAGTGGGAGGAAGTTTTTTCACAGTAGATGTATTAGTTGGTCGTACCGAAAGCGTGGGTAGGAAGCGCGGATTCATAGGAACCCTGCTGATAGTAATAGGACTTTTGTGGCTAAGATGATGGGGTATAGCTCTTGAGGTGGGTTAAAGACACTTGGGTTGAAGAACAGGATGGCGGTTAGTGTATTTATGAGTATGATATTAGCGTACTCGGCTAGGAAGAACAGGGCGAAGGGTCCTGCTGCGTACTCTACGTTGAACCCTGAGACCAGCTCGGATTCTCCTTCTGTCAGGTCGAATGGGGCTCGGTTGGTTTCTGCGAGCGTGGAGACATATCATATTATGGCTAGTGGTCAGCAGGAGAAGATTAGGTATAGTGGTTCTTGAGTGACTGCAAGGGTACTAAGGGTGTAATTACCACTGAGTAAAATTACGGATAGTAGGATAATGGCCAGGGTTACTTCATAGGAGATGGTTTGGGCTACTGCTCGTAGTGCCCCAATTAGGGCGTATTTTGAGTTGGAGGCTCAGCCTGATCATAGGATGGAGTATACTGCTAGGCTTGATATGGCTAGGAGGAAGAGTAGGCCCAGGTTTAGGTCTGCAAGTGAGAATGGCAGGGGAAGTGGGGTTCAGATGGAGATTGCTAGGAGAAGTGCTAATATGGGAGTTGCGATAAACAGAATAGGAGAAGATGTTGATGGGCGAATGGGTTCTTTAATGAATAGTTTTACTCCGTCTGCTAGGGGTTGGAGTAGGCCGCATGGTCCGACAATATTTGGGCCCTTTCGGCCTTGTATGTAGCTTAGGATTTTGCGTTCAACTAGTGTAAGGAAGGCTACTGCGATTAGAATAGGGAGGGCATAGGAGAGGGCTATGATGAGGTTGATTAGGGTTGGGTGGTTGGTCATGGATAAGCTAGGGAGAGGATTTGAACCTCTGAATTAAAGGACTTAAGCCTTTTGCATTTGCCGAGCTCTGCCACGCTAGCTGGGGCCCTTTTCTAGGGTGTGGTGGTGTATGATAGCCTTTTGTGGTTAAGTTGGTTTCATCACTTAAGGCGAAGGCTTGCTGGTGGTATTGGCCTCACTTTTCCTATCCTTTCGTACTGGGAAGAGTTCATCATAGATAGAAACCGACCTGGATTACTCCGGTCTGAACTCAGATCACGTAGGACTGTTAATCGTTGAACAAACGAACCCTTAGTAGCGTCTGCACCACTAGGATGTCCTGATCCAACATCGAGGTCGTAAACCTCCTTGTCGATATGGACTCTTAAAGGAGATTGCGCTGTTATCCCTGGGGTAGCTTGGTCCATTGATCAATTATATTGGGTCTGGGTGCTATTAGCACGTTGAGGGGTTGCTCTCAGTCTAGAGGTAAGGTCCAATCTTTGGAGGATTTGTTTTTCTCCAAGGTCGCCCCAACCGAAAAAATGCGGGCCAGTGGCTTATGTGTAAGTGAGCCCAGTGGGTGGTTATGTTATTTGGGGTGGCCGCTGTTTTTAAAGTTCCACAGGGTCTTCTCGTCTTATGGGTTTATCCCTGCTTTTGCACAGGGAGATCAATTTCACCGATTGCCTGCAAGAGACAGTTAAGACCTCGTTTAGCCATTCATACTAGTCTCGATTTATGGGACAATTGATTGCGCTACCTTTGCACGGTTAGGATACCGCGGCCGTTAAACGTCAGGTCACCGGGCAGGCATCACCTTCAATACTTGTTTTTGGTTTGCTGAAGGCTATGTTTTTGGTAAACAGTCGGGCCTTGATGGTTTGCCTAGTTCCTTTTGCAGGTTTTAATCTTTCTTAGTGGACGCTCCTCTGTCGGGTTAACAATGTGTTTAATACTCTGCTTGTTGGATTGGTCGTATATTGGGGTTTTGTTAATAATGTGTGGATGTAAGCTTGCGTCGTAGAGGGGGAAGCCCAGGTTACTCATCCTAGCATTAATTCTCCTATTTGGTTATAGGTTAGCCTGTTAGTGGGGAGGGATTCATAGGGTTTAGATGTTTTTAGGTACAGGAGCTTTAACGCACTCTTTGTTGATGGCTGCTTGAGGGCCCACAGTAGGTTCTGTATAGGTTATTTATCCGCTCGTGGAGATTGTATTCTTTTTTAAAGGAGCTGTACCCCCTTTAAATAGCCCTTAATTCGGTTCATTGGGGTTTGTGGTTTCCTTGAAGAAGAATTAAGAGTGAACTTAGATTCGTTTCACAGGCAACCAGCTATCACCCAGCTCGATTGGCTTTTCACCTCTACCCACAAGTCGTCCCACTCTTTTGCTACAGAGACGGGTTCGCTCAATAATAGCTGCTCATGGGTAGCTCGCTTGGGTTTCGGGGTGGCAAACTTAAATTCGTTTTGCTTGGTTTTTCTTGCTAGGCCATGATGCAAAAGGTACAAGGGTTTATCTTTGCTGTTTATAGCTTGACTTGTTTCACTGCTATTTCATCTTTCCCTTACGGTACGTGGTCTCTATCGCTCCAATGGTGTCTTTTCTATCGCCTATACTGGGACTAGCAAATGCTTTGGTTGAGTTTAGGGAGTAGCTTTGTTATTCCAGGTCAATGTATATTGGGCTAGAATCTGGCATCAAGACGACCTGGTGTAAGCAGATATCTTTCAGGCGTAAGCTGAATGCTTTTGTTAAAGCTACGTCTTGGTAGTCTAAGTGCACCTTCCGGTACACTTACCTTGTTACGACTTACCTCCTCTTGGGCTGGATGGCTTATTAGTTATAGGGTGTGTTGGGTCGCTTGTGAGGAGGGTGACGGGCGGTATGTACGTGCTCCAGAGCCGGCTTAAAGAGGGCTCGATTGTCCCACTTTACTGCTAAATCCTCCTTCCAGGGACAGTTTCATATCCCTTTGCCGTTGTGTTCTAACTTAGAAAATGTAGCCCATTGCTTCCATTCCATAGGCTATACCTTGACCTGTCTTATTAGCGTGATGGGGCTATTGCGCTCACTGTTGGGCTGTCAGGGAAGGTGAGCTGGCGACGGCGGTATATAGGCTGTTTTTGGCAAGAAATGGTCAGGTAATATCGTGGATCATCGATTACAGAACAGGCTCCTCTAGGTGGGTTTGGGGCACCGCCAAGTCCTTAGAGTTTTAAGCGTTTGTGCTCGTAGTTCTCGGGCGGATGTTCAGGTAGGGTGGAACATCAAGATTTAGGGCCAGGCATAGTGGGGTATCTAATCCCAGTTTGGGCCCTGGCTTTCGTGGAGTTCAATTAATCGTTGTTCTAAGATCTTCTTTGAGGACGGAGGCCTTATGGGCATCTTGGGCTTATGACAGCTCAGTTGCCTTTTAGTCTTAGCTACTTGGATAACATGTGACCACTCTTTACGCCGTTATAAAGTTAATTTGGGTCTCCTGTATGACCGCGGTGGCTGGCACAGGATTTACCGACCCTGAGGTTTGTTATGGCTAAGTCAAGTTTGCACTCATTGCTTAATATTAACTACTGCTGAGAATCCGTGGGGACGTGGCAATTGCTAGGCGTCTTGGGCTACGGTAATGGTGAGCCTGATACCCGCTCCTATCTACTTGGGGTTTAAGGTGTCCAGGGCATCTACACTGGGGCGCGGATACTTGCATGTATAAACCTAACAACAACTAACAGTAAGGTTAGGACTAAGTCTTTTGTCCTTGGGTGCGGATGGCAGCCGTCTTGACATCTTCAGTGTCATGCTTTTTGTAAGCTACAGGGAC